AAAAGGTGTCCCCCTTCGTGTACCCTTGAAGCCACACGAACCGGCAGAGGACCAACAAATCACCCGACCCCTTACATCTGTAACAGTCACAATGGTATTGTTGAAACTAGCTTGAACATAAATAACACCCTTTGGTATTTTATGAGGATGCTTGCGCGAACCAATACGTCCATGTTTACGTGAACCAATTTTAGGTCTAGTTTTTGCCATATTTTATTATTTTAAAAAAGATTTAATACGATATGAAATATATGGATATATCCATTTCCTGTCAAAAAAAAAAAAGATTCTTTACTATTTTCTATCTTAATTGTATTTGATTTCTACTAAGATAGATTTGAAATATTAAGCAATAATATTTGTTAGAATACTTCAGAATTAGAAAATAGAATAGATTCTAATTCATAGAATCTATACTATTTTTTTGATTTAATATTGAATTTATAATTGCAATATTTATTCATTTGTGCATTTGGTACTTTCTTTCAAATAAAAAGACCTTTTTTTTTTTTGAAAATATTATCCTTGTCTTTGTTTATGTCTTGGATTTGAACAAATTACTCTAATTCGCCCTCGCCTGCGGATCAATCGACATTTTTCACAAATTTTACGAACAGAGGCTCCTACTTTCATATTTTTCATTCCTTAACTTAATGCGCAATCTATTTATTGGAAGAAAATAGGGTTTCCTTATTACATTTTTTACTTTCCCAGTCATGTTTTGTATAGCGTATAAATAGAAAAGTAGAGTACGATTACGTCAAATTTTCTTGGGAACTTAAAAACGTGTTTTCCATCTCCATTAACAAAAATGGATAGAAGTTTGTTATATAATTCACATTCGTAATCAGCTAGAAGAACTATTACTGTATTTCTCGGCCGATTCTTTCTAAGATTCTTTCTAATTACCATATATAACATAAAACTTCGCCCCCTATTTTTTCTAACCGAGCCTCTCTATCTGTCATTATACCTCTAGAAGTAGAAAGAATTACAATCCCCATACCTCCTAAAATTCTAGGAATTCTTTGATAGTTAGAATAGATTCGGAGACCTGGTGTACTGATCCGTTTTAAATTTAAAAAAGTTTGATAGGATCCTTTCCTATTTCTTCTATATCGTAGAGTTAATACTAAAAAGTATTTGTTGTTTTCCCGATGTTTTCTGACGTTTTCAACAAAACCCTCTCGTAAAAGTATTTTCACAATGTTTTCTATAATATTACTAAGTGGTATTTGAACGGTTCTTTTTCTATTCATGTCAGCATTGCGTATCAAGGTTATTACATCAGCTATGGTATCCTTACCCATGATAAATGAAAATACTTTTTGTCCCTTACTTTCAATATAATCAACGTGCTCCCCTTTTTTTTTTATTCAATTCAATAAAATATAGAATTCTTGAATATTTTATACTAATTCATTTGGAATTCTGAATTCTATTTTTGATAGAATTCAGAATTCCAAATTTTTATTTTGAATATATATTTGAATAAATATAATAATAAATATATTTTATTCCTTATCTCGGATTATAATACCTCGGGTGCTAATGAAACTATTTTTGTGAAATTTAATTGTCTCAATTCTCGAGGTATTGCACTAAAAATTCGAGTTCCCTTTGGATTTCCTTCTTTATCAATTACAACCGCAGCATTATCATCATACTTTATTATCATACCATTACTACGTTTGATTTCTTTACGAGTACGTACAATTACAGCTCTGATCACTTCTGATCTTTCTAAAGGCGAATTTGGTACTGCTTTTTTGATTACAGCAACAACAATGTCACCAACATAAGCATATCGTCGATTACTAGCTCCTATGATTCGAATACACATTAATTCGCGAGCTCCACTATTATCGGCTACATTTAAATAGGTTTGAGGTTGAATCATATCATTTTTTTTTATCTTTCAGTCAAAAAATTGAAGTAAAAAAAAAATATTCTGTTTTCAAAAAAACGAAACCCACAATTGCAAATTTCTAATTTCCATATATATATTTTAATACTAAAGACCTCTTTCTTTCCTTAAAAAAATTATTCTGAAATAATGAATTTAGTTCGGATAGGCATTTTGGATGCTGCTATTTCAATAGCTTTTCTAGCTATTTTTTCCGAGACCCCACTCATTTCATAAAGTATTTTGCCGGGTTGAACGACAGCTACCCAATATTCGGGAGATCCTTTTCCCGAACCCATACGCGTTTCGGTAGGTCTTACTGTAACAGGTTTGTCTGGAAATATGCGTACCCATATTTGTCCACCCCGACGGACATTTCTTGAAATGGCCCGGCGCCCTGCTTCTATTTGTCTAGATGTGATCCAAGTAGGTTCCAGTGCCTGAAGAGCATATTTTCCGAAGGAAATACGATTACCTCGACAGGCTTTTCCTTTCATTCTTCCTCGATGTTGTTTACGGAATTTGGTTCTTTTAGGGTTATAGTGGATGGTTGTTTATCAATTCCATCCCTATTCCAGAACCGTACATGAGATTTTCACCTCATACGGCTCCTCACGAATGAATCGATTCAAAAATATTTAACCGATAAAAAAATATAAAATAAAATAACATAAACGTTCTTCTATTAGAAATTTGTATATCTTGCTTTTATATATTTATTATATATCTAATATCTACTATGTGTTTTGGTATAAGATTCTAACGAATCTGTATTTGTCTTTTTATTTTTTATTATCGGATTGGCAAAAATTTTGAAAAAAAAATTCTCGCGGGCGAATATTTACTCTTTCATTATCAATTTCAGATGGAATCTAGGGTTGTTAGTCCACAACTCCTAAAAAAACAATGAATTGGTTCTTAGTTTCTTCCGCCATCCTACCAAAGGAATTGTTAAGATTTTTTTTTTACTTTTCAAAATTTTGAAAAAAAAAAATCTTAGGTATTCACAGGTTCCTTCGTTCCCATCGCTTTTCGATTTATGGTTAGGTCTAAATTCTACAATGGAGCCTCTTTTTTAAATAAAATAAGAAGAATAAGATCTTATTATTTTTATTTTATGTTGAATTGAATCAATCTTCTCAGTTTTATTGATTCGCGGCTCTGGATTCGTTTATTCTAGGAATATTTTATTTCCCATCCATTTTGGATGAATTTTGAAATTTTTAAAATGGATGCTTTATTACACTACCTTTTATGAGATGACTCATAGACCTTTACATATTAGAATTCTATATCATTTAGATGTTTTTTCTATCTTTCTTTCTTTCACCTCTTCGTTTATCTGTATATTCTTATTGCTTTACAACTCATAATCAGATTCGTTTTTCTTTCCGTCTTTCTGTTTTTAGTTGCTATAATTCTATAACCACATATATTATATCTTTATTTAGATTTTTTATTTGAACGGGTTCTTTCTATCCAGATAATGGGAAGCGATGAGTAGGTTATTAGTTCTTTATTAAAATTTATTAAAATTAAAAAATTCTACGAATTTTTTAATTTTAATTGAACCACTCTAAAAAACAAAAACCAACGAGTCGCACACTAAGCATAGCAATTACTCCCTTATAGATTAATTAATTATAGATTAATTAATAAAATTTTTTATGGAATCTTATAAAATTGAAAATCTGTCAGTTATTCTTTTGGAATAACAATATAGAAATAATTCCTCATTTTTTGTTTTATCCAACGATGTAAGCTTAAAGATACGGAAATTTTGATTATTCTTGGTTTAGAAATATCCAAACTTTGATCCCTAATACCCCATAAATAGTTCGAACTGGATAGGAACAATAATCAATTTTAGCTCGAATGGTTTGTAGAGGAACCCTACCTTCTCTGATCCATTCGACACGTGCAATTTCTTTTCCGTCGATACGGCCCGCAATTTGTACTTGAACTCCTTTTGTACCCGCCTGTTCAGCTAATTCTATAGCTTTTTTTATTGCTTTACGAAATGGAATTCTATTTCTTAATTGTACGGCTATAAATTCTGCAATAATATTAGGGTCTCTATAAGCATTTGGAATTCTTGTAATTGCAATGTTGAGTTTTCGGTTCACACAATTCAGTTTTTTTTGCACATTTTTCTGTAATTCTTCGATTCTTCGAGGGTTACCCTCGATTAATAACTTGGGAACTACCATATAGATTATGACTTGAATCAGATCGATTCTTTTTTGAATCTTTATCCGTCCAATTCCCTCGACACCAGATGATATTTTTATCGTTTTTTTTATGTAATTCTGGATACAATCTCGTATTATTTTATCTTCTTTTAGATTCTCGGAATAATCTTTTGGTTGTGCAAACCAAATAGAATCATGACTTTGAGTTGTACCAAGTCTGAAACCAAGCGGATGTATTTTTTGTCCCATAATTCCTCACTACTCTATAAAAAATGATACGTCTTTTTTGTCTACTTTTTTATTATCTTTTTGTTAAATTATATCTTTACGAATTATTGACTCAGTTTGTTGAAATTTTGATTGTGATTATCCGCTGCTGCAAAATAAAAAAATTCAAAAAAAAAATGTCAACGACGAGATTTCTTATCATTTTTCGCATATCCTAGGGCGTTTCGGGTAGGTGAAAATTCTCCCAATTTATGTCCTACCATACGATCTGTTATATAAACAGGTAAATGCTCTTTGCCATTATGGATAGCAAAGGTATGCCCAATCATTGTAGGTATAATGGTGGATGCTCTGGACCACGTGATTATTAATTCTTTTTCTCCTTTTGTGTTAAGCTTATTAATTTTTCTTAATAAATGATTCGCTACAAAAGGATTTTTTTTTAGTGAACGTCCCATAGTGAATTATCCCTCTTATATATATTTCTTTTAAAAAATAGTAAATCACTCTTTTATTTTTTTTTTTATTTGAATTAACTGTAAAGATAAAGACGAAGAGACAAATTCTATTTTATCTACTCTACTATTTATACTGTCTACTCTCAAACTATTTACTACGGCGACGAAGAATCAAATTATCACTATATTTCTTCGTTTTTCGACTTCTTCTTCCAAGTGCAGGATAGCCCCAAGGAGTTACCGGTTTTTTTCTACCAATAGGGGCCCTCCCTTCACCACCTCCATGGGGATGGTCTACAGGGTTCATAACAACTCCTCTTACTACAGGGCGCTTACCCAGCCAACGTTTAGATCCGGCTTTGCCCAAACTTTTCTGGTTTACCTCAACATTGCCCACTTGTCCTATTGTTGCTGAGCATTTTTGAGATATCAAACGAACCTCTCCAGAAGGTAATTTTAATGTTGCCGATTTCCCCTCTTTTGCAATCAGTTTCGCTACAGCACCCGCGGCTCTAGCTAATTGTCCACCCTTTCCTGGTGTTATTTCTATATTATGTATGGCCGTGCCTAAAGGCATATCGGTTGAAGTAGATTCTTCTTTTTGATCAATCAAAATCCCTTCCCAAACTGTACAAGCTTCTTCCAAAGCATACAGCTTTCCGGATGTAGATTATGATATCATCGATACAGATGTATCTTCTATCTCATAGAATAGACGCACCCTTTTTTTATAATATAGGAATCTGCATCTGCCAAATAAATCACTCGTCTTATGATCTTCTACATCCTAGGTCTTCGCGTTCCTTCATCTGGCTTATGTTCTTCATGTAGCATTCAGATCGAATGACTCTATGAAATTACGTCGCTACTTCCACATAGTACTGGTAACGTAGGAGACATTTCTATTTATCCTGGGGGAATCCTTAGAATTACCACAGCTTAGCTTTCAATTTGCCTTTGACCATCAAATGAAATGTGAATAACCCTTGTATCCTTCCCCCCTCTTTGAAACAAGCAAGCGTCGCTTCTTGTTTTGTCGGTGCTTGAAACAATTTTGTCTTCTCCATATTACTATATCTATAGGGTCAATAATTTTATATGAGGAACTATTGAACTCAATCACTTGCTGCCGTTACTCTTCAGTTTTCTGTTGAAGTCTATCCTGTAGAGGTACTCCAATTGGATCAGTGATCGATTTATAGGTTTCGCCGTAAACCTAATTGGTTACTTCCAATTACGTAAATCCATAGTTCAAACCGCACTCAAAGGTAGGGCATTTCCTATTTTGATAGGAACTTCTGTACCATAAACAATGGTATCTCCAATTCTAGCCCCTCTCGGGTGTAAAATATATCTTTTCTCACCATCCCCATAGTGTATGAGACAAATGTATGCATTTCTATTAGGGTCGTATTCTACAGTTACAATTCTACCATATATGTCTTTGTCATTCCGTCGAAAATCTATTTTACGATATAGACGTTTATGACCTCCCCCCCGATGCCCTGCGGTAATGATTCCTCTGGCATTTCGTCCTTTACCACAACGAGGCTTTCCATAAATCAAATGATTTCGTGAATTGGATTTCACTTGACTGTCAACGGCTCCTTTGCGTGTGCTCGGGGTAGAAGTAGAAGTTTTGGATAAATTTATCGCCATGCTGTTTAGTGTATTTTAATTTCAGTTCTTTCTAAGAGATGGAATAGAATAACCCGGTTGAAGCGTAATGATCATACGTCTGTAATGCATTTTATTTCCTTTACTAGATCGCACTCTTCTACCCTTTATTGGGATTCGATGACTATTCATAGCTTTTACTTTGACACCAAAGAAGAGTTCGACCCAATGCTTTATTTCTGTCCTAGTTGATCCCGATTCAACATTAAAAGTATATTGATTTTTCCCTAATAACCGAAGACTTTTGTCTGTAAATACTGTACATGCATATTTTATTCCATTCATAAATCTATTTTATTCCCTATGAGTTCTAGTCTCAATAAGACTACTAGTTTTTTTATTGTTCATATATTTATTTATCAATATTTTATCAAATATACCACACCAATTTTTTATGTATGGATGATGAGATTCCATTGAAACAGAGCCAATCGTTCTTTTTTCTCTGATAGATGGTCAGAACTTCAAATCCTACTGAGAGGTCCAGTAGAGATCAGCAATTATGAAAATTCAATTAAATTAATTAAAAAAAAAAAGAATATTAGAATATATATGATATTATTTAATTAAATAAGAAATTATTTAATTAAATAAGAAATAATAAATTATTTAATTAAATAAGAAATAATAAAAAAAATTATAATACATTTAAATTAAATTATTTAATTAAATAATAATAAATGAATTGAAGTTGAGTTTTTAGTTTAGTTTAAAAAAAAATAATCTAGTTGAGTAATTCTTGTTTTTGGAGAGAGGTTTCTATTAGCGTGCATCCAGTAGGAATTGAACCTACGACTTCGCCAATTATGAGTTGGGCGCTTTAACCATTCAGCCATGGATGCTTCGGGGGAATCCTCGTACCTTTTGAATAACCAAATTCCAATTCAAGTGAAATCTTTTAGATAAATCAATGCATTCTATTAGATTAGAATTAGAGGAGTATACAAATGCATAAATTCAATTTTTGGATTTTAGAATTGAGAGAGGTATTGAGAGAGATCCGGAATTCTCCCGATTTCTTATATTCATGGACTCTTTTTAATTCGGCGGTATCTTTCATTCACATTTTTTTCTATCAAGAGAGTTTTATCAAACTCTTGGACTCCCGAAATTGGAGTATCCTACTTTCACACAATTCACAAGGTTTCAAAAGGAATCGATATTTCACGATCCAGAATTTAGTCTTATTTTTAGTAGCGATCCTTCTATATCGTATTAACAATAGAAAGATGATCGAAAGAAAAAATTTATATTTGACAGCACTTCTTCCTATACCTATGAATTCCATTGGACCCGGCAATGATGAGAGATTGCAAGACTCAAAAGATTCAATCGATATCAATAGGTTGATTGTCCCGCTCCTGTATCTTCCAAAAGGAAAAAATATATCTCAGAGATCTTTTTTCTCTGATAGATGGTCAGAACTTCATCTGGATTCAAACCCTATTGAAAGATCCAGTAGAGATCAGCAATTCTTAAAGAAAGAAGAAGATGTTTCTTTTCTTTTTTACAGGCGATCGGAAAAGAAAGAAATAGAAAATATAGTCAAGATAAATATGTATTTACAAAAGACTGTCTCAATTCATCCTATTTCATCCGACCCAGGATTAAATATGGTTCCGAAGGATGAACTTGAAAGTTCCTATAACATTTCCTTATTGAACAAAAACCCACTTATTTTTTTAGTGCATCTATTCTCCCTGGACCGGAACGGGGGGGGATACACGTTACACCACCTTTTTGAATCAGAAGAGAGATTTCACCAACTGGCGGATCTATTCAATCTATCAATAACCGAGCCATATCTGGTGTATCATAATCGATTTTCTTTTTCTATTGATGAGGTGAATGAATCAAAAAAGAAATCTTTATTGGTTCTACCTCCACTTTTTTATGAAGAGAATGAATATTTTTATCGAAGTCTCATAAAAAAAAAGTGGGTCCGCACCTCTTGTTGTAATAATTTGGAAGATCCAAAACAAAAAAGGGTGGTATTTACTAGTAACAACATAATGGAGGCATTCTATCAATATAGATTGATCCCAAATCTGATTCAAATACAATATGATATCTATAGGTACATAAGAAATGTATGGAATCCATTCATTAAAAAGAATAGATTCGATCGCAACTTCGAATATGGAATTCAAATGTATCCGATAGAAAAGGATACTATGAATCATAGAACTATAATGAAATACACAATCAACCAAAATTTATCAAATTGGAAAAAGAGTCAGAAGAAAAGTTTAGATCCTTTTCTTTGGTTTTATCGAACCGAGGGATCCATGAATAGGGATCCTAATGCATATCGATACAAATGGTCCAATGGGACCGAGAATTTCCAGGAAAGTTTGGAACATTTCATTTCCGAGGAGAATAGCCGTTTTCAAGTATTGTTTGATCGATTACGTATTCATTGGTCTGAGGTTATCGACAAAAAAAATTTATCTAAGTCACTTTTTCTCTTTTTGTCTAAATCACTTCCTTTTTTTTTTTTGAGTTTCGGGAATACCCCCATTCATAGGTCCCATATCCACATCTATGAATTGAAAGGTCCGAATGATACACTCTTTAATCAGTTTTTAGAATCAATAGGTCTTCAAATAGGTCATTTGAAAAAAAGTAAAAACTTCTTATTGGATGACTACCGTACTTCCCAAAAATCTAAATTATTGATCAATGGAGGACCAATATCACCTTTTTTGTTCAATAAGATACCAAATAGTATGAAGGATTCCTATTTTTCAACGATATACCACGGTCAAGAAAGTTGGTTGAATCCCCTAAAACCATTTCATAAAAGTTCATTGATATCCTCTTTTTATAAAGCAAATAGACTTCGATTCTTAAATAATCCATATTATTTAGGCTTCCATTGTAACACAAGAATCTCTTTTGATGTGGAAAGGGCCTTTCTCAATAATTATGATTTTTTGTATGGAAAATTCCTCAATATCTTGTTCAGCGGTAAAAAAAAACATGCCTTTTTGGAGAGAAATACTATTTCACCAATCAAATTAAGGGTATCTGAAATATTAATACCTAAGGATTTTCCACAAAGTGGTCACGAGAGAGCTATTTACTCGATCGCAGACATTTCCGGAAAACCTCTAACAGAGGAAGAAAAAGTACATTTTGAAAGAATGGATTCTGAACCTCTTTCAGATATGAATCTACCTGATTCAGAAGGGAAGAACTTGGATAAGTATCTCAATTCCAACATGAACATGGGTTTGATTCAAACTCGAGATTCTGAGAAATATTTCCCATCCAAAAAGAAGAAAAAACGTAGTCCTTATGTAAAAAAATCCCTTGAGAAAGGGGAGATGTATAGAACCTTTCAAAGATATAGTGTTTTTTCAACTCTCTCCAAATTGAAGAGATTCCAAAGATATATACCGTGGTTATTTACCTCGACAGGGCACAAATATCTAAAGTTAATATTTTTAAATACTTTTTCAGACCTAGTGACGATACTAAGTAGTAGTAAAAAATTTCAAAAATTTATATCCATTTTTCATGATATTATGCATGGATCAGATATATTATTGGGAATTATTAATAAAAAATTGTGCCTTTCACAATGGAATCTGATAAGTGATATTTCGAGTAAGTCTTTCCATAATCTTCTGCGCGAAGAAATTTTTCATCAAAAAAAAGAGTCACCATCGACACATCTGAGATTGCTAAATAGTCAGGAGTTCCTCTATTCAATCCTTTTATTTCTTCTTGTTACTGGATATCTCCTTTTTACATACCTTCTCTTTATTTCTCGATTATATGGTGAGTTACAGACAGAGTTCCAACAGGTCAAATCTTTGATGATTCCATCCTACATTATTGAGTTGCGAAAACTTCTGGATAGGTATCCTATTTCGGGACTTAATTATTTCTGGTTAAAGAATCTCTTTCTAGTTGCTCGGGAACAATTTGGAAATTTTATAGAAGAAAGGCGAGGTTATACTTCTGGCAGCAACATGTTATCTAAGAAGAAAAAATTTAATCTCATCGATCTCATAAGTATTATACCAAATCCCATCGATCAAATAGCTTTTTTGAGAAATACTAGACATCTAAGTGATACAAGTAAACGGATATATTCCTTCATAAGAAAAAGAAAAAACGTAAATAGTGATTGGATTGATAATAAAATAGAATCCTGGATCTCGAAAAGTGATTTGATTGCTGATAAAGAAAGAGAATTCTTGGTTCAGTTCTCTACCTTAACGGCAGAAAAAAGGATTGATCAAATTCTATGGAGTCTGACTCATAGTGATAGTGATCTTTTATCAAAAAACAACTCTGGTTATCAAATGATTGAACAACCGGGAACAATTTACTTACGACATTTAATTGACATTCAGAAAAAGGATCTACTGAATTATGAGTTCAATCCATCCTGCTTAGCAGAAAGACGGATATTCCTTGCTCATTCTCAGACAATCACTTATTCACAAACCCTGTGTGGGGCTAGTAGTTTTGATTTACCATCCAATGGAAAACCCTTTTCGCTACGCTTAGCCCAACCCCTAGGGGGGGGTACTTTAGTGATTGGTTCTATAGGAACTGGACGATCCTTTTTGGTAAAATACCTAGCGAAAAACTCTTATGTTCCTTTCATTAAAGTATTTCTGAACAAGTTCCTGGATAACCATCCTAAGGGTTTTAATATTGATGAGAATGATAGTGAAGATAAATATTTTGATGAGAGAGAGGGTACCATTTACAGTCTTTTACCTGAGAGTCAGGATAGTAACTATAGTTACGATAGTGAGGATTCCTACCGTGACCTTGAAAGGAAGCTCAAGTATATAACTATGAAGGATGTGCTATCTAGGGATCTGATACCGGAAATAGACCGATTTTTGATCACCCTTCAATTCGAATTAGCAAAAGCAATGTCTCCTTGTATAATTTGGATTCCAAACATTCATGATCTGAATATGGATGAGTCCAATGACTTATCCCTCGGTCTATTAGTGAACTATCTCTCTAGGGATAGTGAAAGATGTTCGACTAGAAATAATATTCTTGTTATTGCTTCGACTCATATTCCCCAAAAAGTAGATCCGGCTCTAATCGCTCCGAATAAATTAAATACATGCATTAAGATACGAAGGCTTCTGATTCCACAACAACGAAAGTACTTTTTTACTCTTTCATATACAAAGGGATTTCACTTGGAAAAGAAAATCTTCCGTACTAATGGATTGGGATCCATAACGATGGGTTCCAATGTACGAGATCTTGCAGCACTTACCGATGAGGCCCTTTCAATTAGTATTATAAAAAAGCAATCTATAATAGACACTAATATAATTAGATCTGCTCTTCATAAACAAAATTGGGATTTGCGATCTAAGATAAGATCGGTTCAGGATCATGGGATCCTTTTCTATCAGGTAGGACGGGCTTTTTCACAAAATGTACTTCTAAGTAATTCCTCCATAGATCCTATCTCTATTTATCTGAAGAAGAAATTGTGTAACGAGAGGGATTCATATTTATACAAATGGTACTTAGAACTTGGAACAAGCATGAAGAAATTAACGATCCTTCTTTATCTTTTAAATTGTTCTTCCGGATCGGTCGCTCAAGACCTTTGGTCTCTACCGGAACCTAAGGAAAAGTATGGGATCAGTTCTTATAGACTCATTGAGAATGATTCTGATCTACTTCATGGCCTTTTAGAAGTAGAGGGCGCTCTGGTGGGATCCTCACGGACAGAAAAAGATTGCAGTCAGTTTGATAATGATCGAGTGACATTGTTTCTTCGGCCCGAACCGGGGAATCCTTTAAATATGATTAAAAATGGAAATGGATCTAATTCTATCGTTGATCAGAGATTTCTCTATGAAAAACAAAATCAATCGGAGTTTGAAGAAGGGGGAGGAGTCCTCAACCCGCAACAGATAGAGGAGGATTTCTTAAATCACATAGTTTGGGCCCCTAGAATTTGGCGCCCCTGGGCCTTTTTATTTGATTGTATCGACAGATCCAATGAATTGGGGTGGGAGAAGCAGATCATTTCTGATG